AAACGAGATTTTACAAAAAAAGTTATTACAATTTATAAGGGAAAACGGCTATTTCGTTTTTCGATGTTTTTTCACCTAACATAAATAGGGGGGTGTTTTATTTGTTTTCTCAATTGTCTTTTTTTTCAATACTAATATTGACAACAGTGTATCAAATAAATATAATCCGATCGTGAATAAATTGATCAATTTACTCATGTTAAATAAGCTTTTTTTAATTCATCGAATGGTGGATTCGTTGGATTTTCTGCAATACTTTGTGATCCAAAAACAAGAAATCCCTTATTTGATTGAAAGGTTATTAATTGAATTGAGAGGTAAATAAAAAACTAAATAATACATAATAATACATATATCTAAATAATAAATGTAATAAGGGCTGGTTTATCATTTTTGTTTGATTTTTTTTGAGAAAATTTTTAGGTTTATCTGTTCATTTTTATGTTGCGAATAGATTCGCTTTCGATATTTTGAGTTTTTTTCATTTTTGAATGTCTAATAAAATAAAATATTAGACAATTCAATCTTTATTTGTGTTGTTTTTATTGCGATTAGATATACACATCCATCCTATTTATAAATTTTATAAATAGTATTTGGGGTTGCTAACTCAATGGTAGAGTACTCGGCTTTTAAGAGCGACTCTATTTTTTACACATTTCTATGAAGCAATTGGTTCGTCCATACCATCGGTAGAGTTTGTAAACACGACTGATCCAGAAGGGAATGAATGGAAAAAGTAGCATGTCGTATCAATGACGAATTCGAAAAGTATTTTACTCTTATTTGTATCCGGTCCAAATTTTTGTTTGAATTCTTGGTTCGGAACAAAAAAATTCAGTTGGGTTTCATTTATAAAGGGATAGAGCTTGGCAGCTCTAATTATAGGGAAACAGAAAGTAACGAGCTTTCATTTATTTTGTATTTGAATGATTACCCCATCTAATTGTACGTTAAAAAGAGGTTAGTGCTTTATGTGGGAAAAGCTTTTCCTGTGAATGGATTATTTATTTTTGTTATGAGTCCTAACTATAAAGCTATTTTCCATTATATTTTGGGGTAGCAATAAATGTGTATGTGTAAAAGAAAGAGTATTTTGATAAAGATCTTTTTTTCCAAAATCAAAAGAGTGATTGGGTTGAAAAAATAAAGGATTCCTAACTAGCTTGTTATCCTAGAACAAAAATTTGGTGGAAAAAGCGATTAGAGCGAGTCCGTTGATGGATTTTACTTGTTTTCTAGGTATCTATATACAATATATAGAATTCATTTTTTATAATTTTATTAAAATTAATATATATATTAGTATATAGAATTCCCTGTTTTGACCATATCACACTATGTATCATTTGATAATCCAAGGAATCTCTGATTCTTTATTTGACTAAATAGGATTTTTAAAAATGGAGGAAGATCGAGTATTTTTTGAACTCCATAGATCTCGCCACCGGGACATCCTATACCCGTTTTTTTTTCGGGAGTATGTTTATGGACTCGCTTATAGTCGTGGATCCATTTTTGTAGAAAATGTAGGTTATAACAAGAAATTTAGTTTACTAATTGTAAAACGTTTAATTACTCGAATGTATCAACAGACTCTTTTGATCGTTATTGATAATGATTCTAAAAAAAATCCTTTTTGGGGTTATAACAAAAATTATTATTCTCAAATAATATTAGAAGGTTTTGTTGTTGTTCTGGAGATTCTATTTTCCCTACAATTATATATATCTTCCTTAAAAGAGTTAGAAATCGTAAAATCTTATAATAATTTGCGATCAATTCATTCCATTTTTCCTTTTTTCGAAGATAAATTTATATATTTCAATCATAAGTCAGATATAAGAATACCCTATCCTATCCATCTGGAAATCTTGGTTCAAATCCTTCGATATTGGATAAAAGATGTCTTTTTCGCTCATTTATTAAGGTTGTTTTTTTATTACTATTCTGACTGGAATAATCTTTTTACTCCAAAAAAATCGATTTCGACTTTTTTTTTTAAAAGTAATTCAAGATTTTTCTTACTACTATATAATTTATATGTATGGGAATACGAATCTATCTTTCTTTTTCTACGTAACAAATCCTCTCCGTTACGATTAAAATATTTTCGTGTTTTTTTTGAGCGAATTTTTTTCTATGAAAAAATAGAACATCTTGTAGAAATATTTGTTAAGAATTTTTCGTATACCTTATTATCCTTTAAGGATCCTTTCATCCATTATGTTAGATATCAAGGAAAATCTATTCTGGTTTCAAAGAATACACCCCTTTTGATAAATAAATGGAAATACTATTTTCTCTATTTATGGCAATGGCATTTTGATATTTGGTCTGAACCAGGAACGATCGATATAAACCAATTATCCCAGCATTCATTTCACTTTTTGAGTTATTTTTTAAGTATTAGGCTAAATCTTTCAGTGGTACGAAGTCAAATGGTACAAAATTCATCTCTAATAAAAATTGTTATGAAAAAACTTGATACAATAGTTCT